ACTTTCATTACATAGATGTGGATTGCCCGGCGAAATAGCAATAGAACTTTTCCAGACATTTATAATTCGTGGTCTAATTCGAAAACATTTTGCTTCCAACATAGGAATTGCTAAGAGTAAAATTCGGCAAAAAGAACCGATTGTATGGGAAATACTTCAAGAAGTTATGCAGGGACATCCCGTATTGCTAAATAGAGCACCTACTCTGCATAGATTAGGTATACAGGCATTCCAACCCATTTTAGTAGAGGGGCGTGCTATTTGTTTGCATCCATTAGTTTGTAAGGGATTCAATGCAGACTTTGATGGCGATCAAATGGCTGTTCATGTGCCTTTATCTTTAGAAGCTCAAGCAGAAGCTCGTTTACTTATGTTTTCTCATACAAACCTCTTGTCTCCAGCTATCGCGGATCCAATTTCTGTACCAACTCAAGATATGCTTATTGGACTTTACATATTAACGAATGGGAATCGGCGAGGTATTTCTTCAAATAGGTATAATCCACGTAATTGCAGAAATTGGAAAAATCAAATAATTCCAAAGAAAAACTATAAGTATACGAAAAAAAAAGAACCTTTTTTTTGTAATTCCTATGATGCAATTGGAGCTTATCAACAGAAAAGAATAACCTTCGATAGTCCTTTGTGGCTCCGGTGGCGACTAGATCTACGCATTCTTTCGTCAAGAGAAGTTCCTATCGAAGTTCACTATGAATCTTTAGGCACCTATCATGAAATTTATGGGCATTATCTAGTAGTAAGAAGTACAAAAAAACAAATTCGTTCTATATACATTCGAACCAATGTAGGTCATATTTCTTTTTATCGAGAAATCGAAGAAGCTGTACAAGGTTTTTGCCGGGCCTATTCATATGACATCTAATCATATAGATGGTTGTATCTAAGATAAACAAATTTATGATACCGGTGTAAATTCAGATCTTCATGATTTAACATTTAACAAGGATCTTAGTTTTTGAATTTCTAAATTTCTACACAAATTAAGATAAAGAAAAGGCAGTTTTTCAATCATTGACTCAAATCCATTGTTGAACTGAATGAATCCCACTGAGTGGAATAGGGAGGTACTTATGGCAGAACGGACCAATCTAATGTTTCACAATAAAGTGATAGGTGGAACTGCCATTAAACGACTTATTAGCAGATTAATAGATCACTTCGGAATGGCATATACATCACATATCCTGGATCAAGTCAAGACTCTGGGATTCCGCCAAGCTACGGCTACATCCATTTCATTAGGAATTGATGACCTTTTAACAATACCTTCTAAAGGATGGCTAGTCCGAGATGCTGAACACCAAAATTTGATTTTGGAAAAACAGCATCATTATGGAAATGTACATGCAGTAGAAAAATTACGCCAATCCATTGAGATATGGTATGCTACAAGTGAATATTTTCGACAAGAAATGAATCCTAATTTTAGAATGACCGATCCTTTTAATCCAGTCCATATAATGTCCTTTTCGGGAGCTAGAGGAAATGCATCTCAAGTACACCAATTAGTAGGTATGAGGGGATTAATGTCGGATCCACAAGGACAAATGATTGATTTACCTATTCAAAGCAATTTACGCGAAGGGCTATCTTTAACAGAATATATAATTTCTTGCTACGGAGCTCGTAAAGGGGTTGTAGATACTGCTGTACGAACATCAGATGCTGGATATCTTACACGTAGACTTGTTGAAGTGGTTCAACATATTGTTATACGTCGAACAGATTGTGGTACCATTCGAGGAATTTCAGTAAATACCCAGAATGAAATGATGCCGGAAAGGAGTTGGACACAAACATTAATTGGTCGTGTATTAGCAGACGATATATACAGAGGTTCACGATGCATTGCCATTAGAAATCAAGATATTGGAATTGGACTTTTCAATCGATTGAAAACCTTTCAAACACAACCAATATCTATACGAACTCCTTTTACCTGTAGGAATACATCTTGGATCTGTCGATTGTGTTATGGCCAAAGTCCTACTCAAGGTCACTTGGTGGAATTAGGAGAAGCTGTAGGTATTATTGCGGGCCAATCCATTGGAGAACCGGGCACTCAATTAACATTAAGAACTTTTCATACTGGCGGAGTATTCACAGGGGGTACTGCAGAACAGGTGCGAGCACCTTATAATGGAAAAATTAAATTCAATGAGGATTTGGTTCATCCTACACGTACACGTCACGGGCATCCTGCTTTTCTATGTTATATAGACTTGTATGTTAGTATTGAAAATGGTGACATTATACATAATGTGACTATTCCACCAAAAAGTTTTCTATTAGTTCAAAATAATCAATATGTAAAATCAGAACAAGTGATTGCCGAGATTCTCGCAGGAACATATACTTTGAATTTTAAAGAAAAAGTTCGAAAACATGTTTATTCTGACTTAGAAGGAGAAATGCATTGGAGTACGGATGTGTATCATGCATCAGAATTTAAATATAGTAATGTCCATATCTTACCAAAAACAAGTCATTTATGGATTTTATCAGGAAAATCAGACAGATCCGCTTCAGTCTCTTTTTCAACCCGAAAAGATCAAGATCAATTGAACATTCATTATCTTTCTACAGGAGAAAGAGATATTTGTAACCTTTTAGCAAGTAATAATAAAGTAAGACATAAATTGTTTCGTTTCAATCCTTCTTATAAAAAAGAAAGAAGGATTTCAGATTATTCAAAAAATAATCAAATCATATCTAAAGATCATTGTCATTTTACACATCCTGCTATTTTTCACGATACTACGGATTTATTAGCAAAGAGGCGGAGAAATCGATTCATTATTCCATTTCAATTCCAATCGATTCAAGAACAAGACAAAGCACTAATGTTAGCTTCCAGTATCTCGATTGAAATACCAATTCATGGTATTTTTCGTAGAAATAGTATTTTTGCTTATTTCGATGATCCTCAATACCGAACACAGAGCTCGGGTATTACTAAATATAGGACTATTGATATAAATTACATTTTTAAAAAAGAGGATTTTTTAATCGAGTATCCAGGAATTAAAGAATTGAAGACAAAATACCAAATTAAAGTAGATCAATTTTTTTTCATTCCCGAAGAAGTGTATATTTTACCAGAATTTTCTTCCATAATGGTACGGAACAATAGTATCATTGAAGTAGATACACCAATCACTGTAAATATAAGAAGTCAAGTAAGCGGGTTGGTTCGATTGGAGAAGAAAAAAAAAAAGATTCAATTAAAAATATTTTCCGGGAATATCTATTTTCCCGGAGAAATGGATAAGATATCCCGACACAGTGCCATGTTGATACCACCGAGAACGGTAAAAAAAAATTCAAAAGGATCAAAAAAAAAAATGAAAAATTGGATCTATGCCCAATGGATCACAATTATGAAAAAAAAGTATTTTGTTTTGGTTCGACCGGTAATTTTATATGAAATAGCAGATAGGATCAATTTAATCCAATTTTTTTCCCAAGATATGTTACAAGAAAAAGATAATCTGGAACTTCAAGTTATTAATTATATTCTTTCTGGAAATGGAAAATCAATTCGGGGAATTTCGAATTCTAATACAAGTATTCAATTAGTTCGGACTTGTTTAGTCTTAAATTGGGATGAAGACAAAAAATTGTCTTCTATCGAAAAAGGGCATGCTTCTTTTGTTGAACTAAGTATAAAAGGTTTGGTTAGATATTTCTTAAAAATGGACTTAGTAAAATCCCATATTTCATATATAAGAAAAAGGAAAGATCCGCTCGGTTCAAGATTTATCTTGGATAATGAGTTGGACTGGACCAACATCAATCCATTTTTTTCTATGGATCCGAGGGAAAAAGTTCAACAATCACTTAGTAAAAATCATGGAACTATTCATATGTTGTTGAATAGAAATGAGAAATGCCGATCTTTGATAATTTTGTCATCATCGAATTGTTTTCAAATACGATCATTCCACGATGGAAAATATTCCAATGGGATAAAAGAAGAAATGAATCCAATTCAAAGAGATCCTCTGATTCCAATTCAAAATTCGTTAGGTCCTTTAGGAATAGCCCTTCAAGTTGCCAATTTTTATTTTTACTTTTTAATTACTCATAATCAGATCTCGATAAATAAAAATTGGCAACTTGACAAATTAAAAAAAACTTTTCAAGTATTCAAATATTATTTAATAGACGAAAACGAGATAATTTATAAATCTGATCTATCTAGTAACATCCTTTTAAATCCATTCTATTTGAATTGGCATTTTTTCCATCATAATTCTTGTGAAAAAAAAACGTTTCCCATAATAAGTATTGGTCAATTTATTTGCGAAAATGTATGTATAGTTCAAACGAAAAATGAACCACACCTTAAATCGGGTCAAATTCTAACTGTTCAAATGGATTCTGTAGGAATAAGATCGGCTAACCCTTATTTGGCGACTCCTGGAACAACTGTTCATGGTCATTATGGAGAAATACTTTCTGAAGGAGATATATTAGTTACATTTATATATCAAAAATCGAGATCAGGTGATATAACACAAGGTCTTCCAAAAGTAGAACAGGTATTAGAAGTTCGTTCGATTGATTCAATATCCATAAACCTAGAAAAGAGAGTGGATACTTGGAATGGGCGTATAACAAGAATTCTTGGCATTCCTTGGGGATTCTTCATTAGTGCTGAGCTAACTATAGCGCAAAGTCGTATTTCTTTGGTTAATCAAATTCAAAAAGTTTATCGATCCCAGGGAGTTCACATTCATAATAGACATATAGAAATTATTGTGCGTCAAATAACATCAAAAGTATTGGTTTCAGAAGATGGAATGTCTAATGTTTTTTTGCCTGGTGAACTAATTGGATTGTTGCGGGCCGAACGAGCTGGGCGTTCCTTAGAAGAGTCGATCTGCTATCGAGTTCTATTATTGGGGATAACAAAAACATCTTTGAATACTCAAAGTTTCATATCTGAAGCAAGTTTTCAAGAAACTGCTAGAGTTTTATCAAAAGCCGCTCTCCGGGGTCGCATAGATTGGTTGAAAGGTCTGAAAGAGAACGTTGTTTTAGGGGGAATGATGCCAGTTGGTACTGGATTCAAAAGAATAATATACCGTTCAAAGCAAAGGCAATATAACAAGATTACCTCGGAAACAAAAAAAAGAATTTATGTGATACATAAAAATAATCTAGGATTTCATAATTCCTAAAATAATGATTCTTAAGGTCGTATTCATTTCCGGTCACTTTATTTTGTATATATTTTGTATAATAAAAGAAACATAATAAATAAAAGAATCATATTCAATGAAATAGAAAAAATGGCCCGATCTTTTTTTTATCAACGGCAAATTTTCAGTAGAAGAGCAGGTTCCTTCGGAACACTTATTTTTTTCTATTTCAGTATACTCGGTCTCTTTCTTTCATTTCAAAAAATTGATCTAATTTCTATTTGGAAATGAAAGAAAAGTGTGGGGATAATTCTAAATGACAAAAAGATATTGGAACATAATTTTGGAAGAGATGATGGAAGCTGGAGTTCATTTTGGCCACGGTACTAGAAAATGGAATCCTAAAATGTCACCTTATATATCTGCAAAACGTAAGGGTATTCATATTACAAATCTTATTAGAACTGCTCGGTTTTTATCAGAATCTTGTGATTTAGTTTTTGATGCAGCAAGTGGGGGAAAACAATTCTTAATTGTTGGTACAAAAAAAAAAGCAGCTGATTCAGTAGCGCGGGCTGCAATAAGAGCTCGGTGTCATTATGTTAATAAAAAATGGCTCGGCGGTATGTTAACGAATTGGTATACTACAAAAACACGACTTCAAAAGTTCAGGGACTTGAGAATGCAACAAAAGACGGGGAGATTCCAGAGTTTTCCAAAAAAAGATGCCGCTCTATTGAAGAGACAATTAGCTCAATTGGAAACATATCTTGGCGGCATTCAATATATGAAGGGTTTACCTGATATTGTAATAATCGTCGATCAACAAGAAGAATATACGGCTCTTCGAGAATGTATAACTTTGGAAATTCCAACAATTTGTTTAATTGATACAAATAGTGACCCGGACCTCGCTGATATTTCAATTCCAGCTAATGATGATGCTATAGCCTCAATTCGATTAATTCTTAACAAATTAGTTTTTGCAATTTGTGAGGGTCGGTCTAGATATATACGAAATTCTTGATTAATAATAAGATAAAAAATTCTTGAATTTGCTTCGAGGGGTTCATAGATTTATGGAATCGCTTACTATACTAGTAAGAAATTGCACAAAAATGAAAAATAAAATAGAAAACAAACAAAAATTTTATGTAATTAGTATCGGTATTCAAAATCAAAAATGAAAGTAGACAAATCAAAAGGGAAAGGAGATGTTTGAATAAAAATAATTCCCTTTTTTCAACTTCTTTTTTTAGAGGACAGGACAATATGAATGTTTTATTATGCTCTATCAACACATTAAAAAGATTATACGATATATCTGCTGTGGAAGTAGGTCAACATTTCTATTGGCAAATAGGGGGTTTCCTAGTACATGCCCAAGTACTTATTACTTCTTGGGTTGTAATTGCTATCTTATTGGTTTCAGCCATTCTAGTTATTCGAAATCTGCAAACCATTCCCACTTTCGGTCAGAATTTATTTGAATATGTTCTTGAATTCATTCGAGACGTGAGCAAAACTCAGATTGGAGAAGAATATGGTCCGTGGGTTCCTTTTATTGGAACTTTGTTTCTATTTATTTTTGTCTCTAATTGGTCAGGGGCTCTTTTACCTTGGAAAATCATCCAATTACCTCATGGGGAGTTAGCTGCACCCACAAATGATATAAATACTACCGTTGCATTAGCTTTACTTACATCAGTTGCATATTTCTATGCGGGTCTTTCAAAAAAAGGATTAGCTTATTTTAGTAAATACATCCAACCAACTCCAATCCTTTTACCGATTAACATATTAGAAGATTTCACAAAACCCTTATCCCTTAGTTTTCGACTTTTCGGAAATATATTAGCTGATGAATTAGTAGTTGTTGTTCTTGTTTCTTTAGTACCTTTAGTAGTTCCTATACCTGTGATGTTCCTTGGATTATTCACAAGCGGTATTCAAGCTCTCATTTTTGCTACTTTAGCTGCGGCTTATATAGGTGAATCCATTGAAGGCCATCATTGACTAGTTTTAGAAAAAATAGTCTTTTTTGTTTAGCTTGCCACACATATATTGTGGCTCAATAGAATCTACAAAGTAAACATCTATCTATAGATATATAGATAGATATAGATAGATCTATTCGATTAGTATATATTAGTTTGGATATTCGAAAAAAAATGAATAGCTAGAATTCGAATTCTGTATGATATTTACGTTTACGACGTGTGATAAAAAGATACTATATAGAATAATAGTAGATTCTCGTTTGATTCACATTCAATCATTGATCAAAAGAGAATTCAAAACATTTAGATCACCCAATTTCCAATATTTCTTTTCAACATTAATGAAATCTAATGAATTTATTTAGATTTATTGTATCCATATGGGATAAGAGAATAAGAAAAGAGGGAAGGGGAGCTTCAAAAAAATGATAAAAAAAATAGAAGTGAGGGGGTCAAGTTGAGTGCATAGAATCTGATCACTATAAGAGAACTCTTTCTTTGTTTTTGAGGTTTCAAATCAAAGAATGAATTTCAATTTCGATTGAATCTAAAACACAAAGAAAATGAGTTTACAGCATAGAAGAAACCTATGTATATGTGATATGATATTCTAGATGAACTAATTTTCTATGAACTAACCATATATCTGAAATAACAAATCTTTTCTATCTAAAAAGGCCTCGCTATTATTATCAATTTCTATAGGGATAGAAAAGCAAAGTCCTTGCGTTTCAGCTCTAATTGTGAATTGAAAATGAAATAACTAAAGAAATTGTATAAAAAAACGAAGAATTCAAAGAATGATTCCAAATTTCAGGTAAGAGAAGAACAAAGATTATACAGATTCACCCCCAAAACTATGTAGTTCGAGACGAAAAAAGAAATCTCGAAGTAATTCTTATTTTGATTAATTACTTTAGCTGAAAAAGTATTGGTAATTGAAAAATGAAGTCAGAATTTCTTAGTCGATTATATCATTAACTATTTCTTTCTTTTATATGTAGGTTACGAGGAAATTCTCATGAATCCAATTATTTCTGCCGCTTCTGTTATTGCTGCTGGATTGGCCGTAGGGCTTGCTTCTATTGGACCTGGGGTTGGTCAAGGCACTGCCGCAGGGCAAGCTGTAGAGGGGATTGCACGACAACCAGAGGCAGAGGGAAAAATACGGGGTACTTTATTACTTAGTCTGGCTTTTATGGAAGCTTTAACAATTTACGGGCTGGTTGTAGCATTAGCACTTTTATTTGCTAATCCTTTTGTTTAATCCTAAAAAGATAGAAATACATATGTGGACTTCCTTTTTCGAATTATATTAATATTTCACTCCTACAATTCTTTATCCGTTCGGATAAGAACACAGGAGAAGGACTAATTGAAAGGTATTCACATACTTATTCACCCTCTTTCTTCTTTTTGTTTAGTCCAATGAACCCCCCTTTTCTTTCTTTATTTTAAGATAATTTTTTGAAAGTGTTCAAACTAGATAGATTTTGCAATTGATAAATGAACTGGTATCTAATTCTAAGAAGTATCATTCTTTTAGGGAATCTTCCAATTGATTGACCAATCCAAATTATATCAAATTCTATAATTATATATTCCAATTAGATTATTATATTATCTATCTAATAGGAATATTAGAAAGATAATTAGTCTATTCATAAGAGGAGATGAGATCATATGAAAAATATAACCGATTCTTTCCTTTGTTTGGGCTCCTGGCCATCCGCCGGAAGTTTCGTGTTTAATACCGATATTTTAGCAACAAATCCAATAAATCTTAGTGTAGTGTTAGGTCTACTGGTTTTTTTTGGAAAGGGAGTGTGTGCGAGTTGTTTATTTCAAAGAATAAATTGGATTTAACCAAACTGCATTTTTTAGTTTAGTTATAATTAAGAAAATGTGCAGAATCCCGCGAATTACTTCTGAATTCATTTTCTTTTTTGAATAATTTAAGAAAAATCTTAAAGAACCATAGCATTTCGCGTTTTATTGGTAATCCACTTTGATTCTCTATTAACCAAAAATTTTGGACTATTACCATGGTTAAAAATAGTTTGAAGTCTATACGCAGTGTAGTACTCTTTCTACCACTATGTTAATACAGAAAGGAAATGGTTTCAAAACAATTATTCTATTTTTTTCGATATAAAACACTCATGTCGATAAAAAAAATAAATGGCTTGAATCCTATTTACGCCGAGAAATCAAAAACGGGTGAATTGAAACTTCCCCTTTGTACGATGCGTAATCGATGGATGACCTATGTATAAATTCAAAAGAAGTCTTTGGATTTGAATAAAAAAACAACTTTATTGACATAGCTTTGTTTGGTCAAAAGAGTCCTCCGAATATTCTGGTCTTATATTGGTAATTGTTTTCACTTTGAATAGAGAAGAGAGGATAGGCTCATTACATAAAAAATTGGTAAATTTCCGATAAGTAATTGAGTGTGAGAGCCAAATGAATCGAAAGATTCATGTTTGGTTCGGGAAGAGATCATAGACATTTTGAAATGGATGGAAAGAGAGTCTACTTTCATTACGTGATTTATTAGATAATCGAAAACAGAAAATCTGGAAAACTATTCGAAACTCAGAAGAATTACAGGAAAACGCCATTGAACAGCTCGAAAAAGCCCAGGCTCGCTTAAGGAAAGTTGAAACAGAAGCAGATCTGTTTCGGGTGAATGGCTATTCTGAGATCAAACGAGAAAAATTGAATTTAATTAATTCAATTTATACGACTTTGGAACAATTAGAAAATTACAAAAACGAAGCCATTGATTTTGAACAACAAAGAGTTATTAATCAAGTTCGACAGCGGGTT